GCTAGCGTAGCTTAACTAAAGCAGAGTACTGAAGATGCTAAGATGGACCCTAAAAAGTCCCGCAGGCACAAAAGCTTGGTCCTGACTTTACTAACAACTCTGATCAAACTTACACATGCAAGTATCCGCATCCCAGTGAAAATGCCCCCCTCCCCCCGCCCGGGAATTAGGAGTTGGTATCAGGCACACAACTTGTAGCCCATAACACCTAGCTTTGCCACACCCCCAAGGGAACCCAGCAGTGATAAACATTAAGCCATAAGTGAAAACTTGACTTAGTTACGATCTATCAGGGTCGGTAAAACTCGTGCCAGCCACCGCGGTTATACGAGAGACCCAGGTTGTTAGCCATCGGCGTAAAGGGTGGTTAGATATAAAATACAAACTGAGGCCGAACACCTTCAAGGCTGTTATACGCTTCCGAAGTGGCGAAGTACAATTACGAAAGTAGCCTCACCAAGTTTGAACCCACGAAAGCTAGGACACAAACTGGGATTAGATACCCCACTATGCCTATCCATAAACACGATATAATATTACACTTATAATCCGCCTGGTTACTACGAGCATTAGCTTAAAACCCAAAGGACTTGGCGGTGCTTTAAACCCACCTAGAGGAGCCTGTTTTAGAACCGATACTCCCCGTTCAACCTCACCCCTCCTTGTTTTAACCGCCTATATACCACCGTCGCCAGCCTACCCTGTGAAGGGCTAATAGTAGACAAAATTGGTACAACCAAAAATGTCAGGTCGAGGTGTAGCGTATGGAGGGGGACAAAATGGGCTACATTCTCTACTCAGAGAACACGGAAGACATACTGAAACACATGTCTGAAGGAGGATTTAGCAGTAAGCAAGAAGAAGAGTGTCTTGCTGAAACCGGCTATGAAGCGCGCACACACCGCCCGTCACTCTCCCCAAACTCTTTAACCAAACAATAACTAATAACCCACCAAAAGAAAAGGGGAGGCAAGTCGTAACATGGTAAGTGTACCGGAAGGTGCACTTGGAAAAATCGGAGCATAGCTTAACAGCTTAAAGCACCTCCCTTACACCGAGATGACGCCCGTGCAAATCGAGCTGCCCCGACACCCAACAGCTAGCCCCCCCCCCCAAACTCAACAAACCATTATTAATACCCCCTAACACACTTAACTAAATAAAACAAATCATTTTCCCACCTTAGTATAGGAGATAGAAAAGGAAAAAGGAGCCATAGACAAAGTACCGCAAGGGAACGCTGAAAGAGAAATGAAACAACCCAGTAAAGTACAAAAAAGCAGAGATTACACCTCGTACCTTTTGCATCATGATTTAGCTAGTAAAATTAGGCGAAGAGCACTTTAGTCTAAACCCCCGAAACTGAACGAGCTACTCCAAGACAGCCTTTTAGGGCACATCCGTCTCTGTGGCAAAAGAGTGGAAAGAGCTTCGAGTAGAGGCGATAAACCTACCGAGTTCAGTTATAGCTGGTTGCCCGGGAATTGAGTATAAGCTCAGCCCTTAGGCTTCTTAACTCTATAGTTATTAAACACACCGACCCCAAGAAACCTAAGAGGTTAGTCAAAGGGGGTACAGCCCCTTTGATAAAAGAAACAACTTTACCAGGAGAATAAGGATCATAATAAACCAAGGCACTAGTGCTTAAGTGGGCTTAGAAGCAGCCACCACAAGAAAGCGTTAAAGCTCTAGCACACCGACCCCATAAATACTGATAAAAACCCCTAATCCCTACCCCTACCGGGCTCTTCTATGCCCACATAGAAGAAACAATGCTAAAATGAGTAATAAGGGGCCGACCCCCTCCAAGCACAAGTGTACATCAGAACGAACCCCCACCGAAACTTAACGGACCCAATAAAAGAGGGGAATGAATATTAAACTTAACAACAAGAAAAACATCCACCGCTTCTCCGTTAACCCTACACTGGTGTGCTATAAAGGAAAGACTAAAAGAAAAAGAAGGAACTCGGCAAACTTAAAGCCTCGCCTGTTTACCAAAAACATCGCCTCTTGCATAATGAATAAGAGGTCTCGCCTGCCCTGTGACTATATGTTTAACGGCCGCGGTATTTTGACCGTGCAAAGGTAGCGCAATCACTTGTCCTTTAAATGTGGACCTGTATGAATGGCATAACGAGGGCTTAGCTGTCTCCTTTTTCAAGTCAATGAACTTGATCTCCCCGTGCAGAAGCGGGGATAAAAACATAAGACGAGAAGACCCTATGGAGCTTTAGGCAAAAAACAGACCCTGTTAATTAACCCTAAATAAAAGGAACAAACCTGGTAAACCTGTTTTAATGCCTTTGGTTGGGGCGACCGCGGGGCAACAAAAAACCCCCATGTGGAATAAAAACACCCTTTTTAAAACCAAGAGCCACCGCTCTAAAGAACAGAACATCTGACCAATAATGATCCGGCCAAGGCCGATTAACGAACCGAGTTACCCTAGGGATAACAGCGCAATCCTCTTTTAGAGTCCATATCGACAAGAGGGTTTACGACCTCGATGTTGGATCAGGACATCCTAATGGTGCAGCCGCTATTAAGGGTTCGTTTGTTCAACGATTAAAGTCCTACGTGATCTGAGTTCAGACCGGAGCAATCCAGGTCAGTTTCTATCTATGAAATAACTTTTTCCAGTACGAAAGGACCGAAAAAGGGGGGCCCATGCTTAAACACGCCCCACTCTCACTTGTTGAGCCCAACTCAAACAAGCAAGAGAGTATACAACCCAGTCAAAGAACATGACATGTTAGTGTGGCAGAGCTCGGTATTGCAAAAGCCTTAAACCCTTCGAACAGAGGTTCAACTCCTCTCCCTAACTATGACTTCAATACTAATTACCCACCTCATCCATCCCCTAGCTACCATTGTTCCCGTATTATTAGCCGTGGCCTTCCTAACATTGCTTGAACGAAAAGTTTTAGGATACATGCAACTGCGAAAAGGGCCAAACATCGTAGGACCATTTGGCCTCCTGCAGCCCATCGCCGATGGTGTAAAACTTTTCATCAAAGAACCTGTCCGCCCCTCTACCTCCTCTCCCATCCTGTTTATTATTGCCCCTATACTTGCCCTCATACTCGCCATAATAATATGAGCCCCCATGCCCCTCCCCTACCCCATTCTTGACTTAAACCTGGCCATCTTATTTGTCCTTGCTATCTCTAGTCTGGCAGTCTACTCCATCCTCGGCTCCGGCTGGGCCTCCAACTCAAAATATGCCTTAATAGGCTCCCTACGAGCAGTCGCACAAATGATCTCCTACGAAGTAAGCCTTGGCCTAATCCTCCTATCAGTAATCATCTTTACAGGAAACTTCACCTTACAAACATTCAACACCGCCCAAGAAAGCATCTGACTTGTTATTCCAACATGACCTTTAGCCGCAATATGATACATCTCCACGCTAGCAGAAACAAACCGGGCTCCCTTCGACTTAACAGAAGGGGAGTCCGAACTAGTTTCTGGCTTCAACGTTGAATATGCAGGTGGACCATTTGCCCTATTTTTCCTAGCAGAATATGCAAACATCCTCCTCATAAACACACTCTCCACCATCCTATTCTTAGGTGCTTCCCACATCCCTGCCCTCCCAGAGCTCACCTCAATGAACTTAATAACAAAAACAGCTATCCTGTCCCTTATCTTCTTATGAGCCCGAGCCTCTTACCCACGCTTTCGATATGATCAGCTCATGCACCTTACATGAAAAAACTTCCTCCCCCTAACCCTAGCATTTATTTTCTGACATCTTTCACTACCAATTACAGCAGCAGGTCTCCCACCTCAGATATAAAAGGAACTGTGCCTGAAATAAAGGACCACTTTGATAGAGTGAATCATGAGGGTTAAACTCCCTCCAGCTCCTTAGAAAGAAGGGATTTGAACCCAACCCGGGGAGATCAAAACTCCCAGTGCTTCCACTACACCACTCTCTAGTAAAGTCAGCTAAATAAGCTTTTAGGCCCATACCCTAAAAATGGAGGTTAAAATCCCCCCTTTACAAATGAACCCTTACATCCTGGCCTCCCTCTTATTTGGCTTACTCCTAGGAACAACAATTACAACTACCAGTGCACACTGATTAATCGCATGAATAGGCCTAGAAATTAACACCCTGGCCATTATTCCCCTTATAGCCCAACAGCACCACCCACGAGCAATTGAAGCCACTACAAAATACTTCCTAACACAAGCCGCTGCTGCGGCAACACTCCTCCTCGCAGCCACCACTAACGCCTGAATAACGGGCCAATGAGAGCTCCAACAAATAACCCACCCAATCCCGACAACCATAATCACCATCGCACTCGCCTTAAAAATTGGCTTAGCCCCCTTACACACCTGACTCCCAGAGGTCATACAAGGCTTAAACCTGACAACCGGACTAATCCTTGCAACATGACAAAAAATCGCCCCCTTCTCCCTGCTACTGCAAATTCAACCCAACAACCAAACACTATTGATCCTACTGGGCATTGCTTCAATACTTGTGGGCGGCTGAGGAGGATTAAATCAAACCCAGGTACGAAAAATTTTAGCCTACTCCTCCATTGCCCATTTAGGCTGAATAACCATCATTCTTCAATTCTCACCAGCCTTGTCCCTAATAACCCTCGCCCTCTATCTTGTCATAACAGCATCAACCTTTCTTGTCTTTATACTCAACAAGACCACCACAATTGGCTCCTTAACCATCTCATGAGCCAAAACCCCCATCGTTACATCACTAATGCCCCTTGTTCTCCTGTCCCTGGGCGGACTCCCCCCACTAACTGGTTTCATACCAAAATGACTTATTCTCCAGGAACTCACAAAACAAGACCTCGGCATGACAGCCACTGTAGCAGCCCTAAGCGCCCTCCTAAGCCTTTACTTCTACCTACGACTCTCGTATGCTATAGCCCTTACCATCGCCCCAAACAATTTAACAGGCACACTACCCTGACGAGCCCAAAACAACAAGAAAAACCTACCAGCAGCCGTCCTAATATCATCATCCCTCCTCCTCCTCCCCCTAACGCCCGAAGTCCTAACACTCTTCACCCCGTAAGAGATTTAGGTTAACACCAGACCAAGAGCCTTCAAAGCTCTCAGCGAAGGTGAAAATCCTTCAATCCCTGATAAGACTTGCAAGCTATTACCTCACATCTTCTGCATGCAAAGCAGACACTTTAATTAAGCTAAAGCCCTAACTAGACAGGCAGGCCTCGATCCTGCAAACTCTTAGTTAACAGCTAAGCGCCCAAACCAGCGAGCTTCTATCTACTTTCCCCGCCTACAAAACCCAAAGGCGGGGAAAGCCCCGGCAGACGTCAATCTGCTTCTTTAGATTTGCAATCTAACGTGTTTACACCCCAGGGCTGATAGAAAGAGGACTCAAACCTCTGTATATGGGGCTACAATCCACCGCTTAACCCTCAGCCATTCTACCTGTGGCCATCACACGCTGATTTTTCTCAACCAATCACAAAGATATCGGCACCCTTTACCTAGTTTTTGGTGCCTGAGCTGGAATAGTAGGGACGGCACTAAGCCTCCTCATCCGGGCAGAACTAAGCCAACCCGGTGCACTCTTGGGCGACGACCAAATTTATAATGTAATCGTCACAGCTCATGCGTTTGTAATAATTTTCTTTATAGTAATACCAATTATGATTGGGGGCTTTGGAAACTGATTAATCCCTCTTATAATTGGGGCCCCTGATATAGCCTTCCCCCGAATAAACAATATAAGCTTCTGACTTCTTCCCCCATCCTTCCTCCTGCTGCTCGCCTCCTCCGGGGTCGAAGCCGGAGCAGGGACGGGCTGAACCGTCTACCCACCCCTAGCGGGAAACCTTGCTCACGCAGGGGCCTCTGTAGACCTAACCATCTTCTCTCTCCATCTTGCGGGTGTATCCTCCATCCTAGGGGCAATCAACTTCATTACAACAATCATCAACATGAAGCCTCCAGCCATCTCACAATACCAAACCCCCCTTTTCGTATGAGCTGTCCTGATTACCGCCGTCCTACTGCTCCTGTCATTACCCGTGCTCGCAGCAGGCATCACCATGCTTCTCACCGACCGTAATTTAAACACAACCTTCTTTGACCCGGCAGGAGGGGGAGACCCCATCCTCTACCAACACCTATTCTGATTCTTTGGTCACCCGGAAGTCTACATTTTAATCCTCCCAGGCTTTGGAATGATCTCCCACATTGTGGCCTATTACTCAGGAAAAAAAGAACCCTTCGGATACATGGGCATGGTGTGAGCCATAATGGCCATTGGGCTTCTAGGCTTTATCGTATGAGCCCATCACATGTTCACAGTTGGAATAGACGTAGACACTCGAGCTTACTTCACCTCCGCCACAATAATTATTGCTATTCCGACCGGAGTAAAGGTCTTTAGCTGACTTGCAACCCTGCACGGAGGATCAATCAAGTGAGAAACCCCAATACTCTGAGCCCTTGGTTTTATCTTCCTATTCACAGTAGGGGGCCTGACGGGTATTGTCCTAGCCAACTCATCCTTAGATATTGTACTCCACGACACCTACTACGTAGTCGCTCATTTCCACTATGTCCTCTCTATGGGCGCTGTCTTTGCAATTATAGGAGCCTTTGTACACTGATTCCCACTATTCTCAGGGTATACCCTCCACAGCACTTGAACAAAAATTCACTTTGTGGTAATATTTATTGGTGTTAATCTGACATTCTTCCCACAGCACTTCCTTGGGCTGGCCGGGATACCACGACGATACTCCGACTACCCTGACGCCTATGCCCTATGAAACACCGTATCATCAATCGGCTCTATGATCTCCCTGGTAGCAGTTATCATGTTCCTATTTATTCTTTGAGAAGCCTTTGCTGCCAAACGAGAAATCAAAGCCGTTGAACTAACAGCAACAAACGTAGAATGACTTCACGGATGCCCTCCCCCCTACCACACATTCGAAGAGCCTGCATTTGTACAAGTTCAAGCACCCAGCCGAGAAAGGGAGGAATCGAACCCCCATAGACTGGTTTCAAGCCAGCCACATAACCACTCTGCCACTTTCTTTATAAGACACTAGTAAAAAAGCAATTATACTGCCTTGTCGAGGCAAAGTCGTGGGTTAAAACCCCACGTGTCTTAACACCAATGGCACATCCTTCACAACTAGGGTTTCAAGATGCAGCTTCACCAGTAATAGAAGAACTCCTTCACTTCCACGACCACGCTCTAATAATTGTGTTCCTCATTAGCACATTAGTACTTTACATTATTGTCGCCATAGTATCCACCAAATTAACCAACAAATATATCTTAGACTCCCAAGAAATCGAAATCATCTGAACCATTCTTCCAGCTATTATCCTAATCCTCATTGCTCTCCCCTCACTCCGAATCCTTTACCTAATAGATGAAATCAATGACCCGCACCTGACTATTAAAGCCATGGGCCACCAATGGTACTGAAGCTATGAATACACAGACTACAACGACCTAGCCTTCGACTCCTACATAATTCCCACACAAGATCTGACCCCTGGCCAGTTCCGGCTCCTAGAGACTGATCATCGCATGGTGGTCCCAGTAGACTCCCCAATTCGAGTCTTAGTTTCAGCAGAAGATGTCCTCCACTCCTGAGCTGTCCCCTCCCTCGGGGTTAAAATAGACGCGGTCCCCGGTCGCCTTAACCAGACAGCCTTTATCGTATCACGTCCCGGTGTTTTCTATGGACAATGTTCAGAAATTTGCGGAGCAAACCACAGCTTCATGCCCATCGTAGTTGAAGCCGTTCCACTAGAACACTTCGAAAACTGATCCTCTCTAATACTTGAAGATGCCTCACTAAGAAGCTAAAATGGACACAGCGTTAGCCTTTTAAGCTAAAAATGGTGCCTACCAAACACCCTTAGTGATATGCCTCAACTCAACCCCGCACCGTGATTCCTCATTATGCTGTTCTCTTGACTCGTATTTTTAACCCTCCTGCCCCCAAAAATCATAGCCCACACATTCCCAAACGAGCCCTCTTCCCAAGACACCTGCCCCAAAGAAATCAAACCCTGAACCTGACCATGACACTAAGCTTCTTTGACCAATTTCTTAGCCCCACCTCCTTTGGCATCCCCCTGATTGCCCTGGCCCTACTCCTCCCCTGAGTCCTATACCCCACACCAACCAGCCGATGAACCAACAACCGCCTCTTAACCCTACAAAGCTGGTTTATCAACCGATTCACCCAACAACTCCTTCTACCTCTTAACATAGGAGGGCACAAATGAGCCTTAATATTTGCCTCTTTAATAGCATTCCTTATTACCATTAATATACTAGGGCTTCTCCCATACACATTCACCCCTACCACACAACTCTCCCTAAACATAGCACTAGCCGTGCCCCTTTGGCTCGCAACAGTCATCATTGGCCTGCGCAACAACCCAACCGCCGCCCTAGGCCACCTGCTCCCAGAAGGTACTCCCAACGCCCTGATCCCTGTACTAATTATTATTGAGACCGTCAGCCTCTTCATTCGACCCCTGGCTCTAGGAGTCCGACTAACCGCCAACCTCACAGCAGGACACTTACTAATCCAACTCATTGCTACAGCAGCCTTCGTGCTCCTTCCTATGATGCCAACCGTGGCCATCCTAACCTCCGCCCTACTGTTCCTCTTAACCCTCCTAGAAGTTGCCGTTGCAATAATTCAAGCCTATGTATTTGTACTACTATTAAGCCTTTACCTACAAGAAAACGTCTAATGGCCCATCAAGCGCACCCATACCACATAGTAGACCCAAGCCCATGACCCCTAACAGGAGCAATCGCCGCCCTTCTTCTCACATCCGGCCTAGCTATTTGATTTCACTTCAACTCAACCACTTTAATAGTACTAGGCTTAGTCCTACTCTTACTCACAATGTTCCAATGATGGCGAGACATTGTACGAGAAGGCACATTCCAAGGCCATCACACACCCCCCGTCCAAAAAGGCCTCCGATACGGAATAATTCTTTTTATTACCTCCGAAGTTTTCTTCTTCCTCGGATTCTTTTGAGCATTTTATCACTCAAGCCTGGCCCCCACCCCCGAATTAGGGGGGTGCTGACCCCCCGCGGGCATCGTCCCATTAAACCCTTTCGAAGTACCCCTCCTTAACACAGCCGTCTTACTAGCCTCGGGAGTGACCGTTACCTGAGCCCACCACAGCATTATAGAGGGCGAGCGAAAACAAGCAATTCATTCCCTTACCCTAACAATCCTACTAGGATTCTACTTTACATTCCTCCAAGCAATAGAATACTACGAAGCCCCCTTTACAATCGCAGACGGGGTCTACGGCTCAACCTTCTTCGTTGCTACAGGCTTCCACGGCCTACACGTTATCATCGGATCAACCTTCTTAGCTGTGTGTCTTATCCGCCAAGTTCGATTCCACTTCACCTCTGAGCACCACTTTGGCTTCGAGGCAGCCGCCTGGTACTGACACTTTGTAGACGTTGTTTGACTATTCCTCTACATCTCAATCTACTGATGAGGCTCATAATCTTTCTAGTATCAAACAGTACCTGTGACTTCCAATCACCTAGTCTTGGTTAAACCCCAAGGAAAGATAATGAACCTACTACTCATCATGCTGACTATTACTGCAGTCCTCTCCATAGTCTTAATGGTTGTCTCATTCTGACTCCCAGCCATAACACCAGACTATCAGAAACTCTCACCATACGAGTGTGGCTTCGACCCCCTGGGGTCCGCCCGCCTCCCCTTCTCCCTTCGATTCTTCCTAGTCGCAATTCTATTCCTCCTTTTTGACCTAGAAATTGCCCTACTACTCCCACTCCCCTGAGGAGACCAGCTTACCTCCCCAACCCTAACACTTCTATGAGCCTCCGCCCTTTTAATCCTCCTTACAATTGGACTAGCCTATGAGTGGCTCCAAGGAGGCCTTGAGTGAGCCGAATAGGTAATTAGTTTAACTAAAACATTTGATTTCGGCTCAAAAACTTATGGTTAAAGTCCATAATTAACCTGATGACCCTCATCCAACTTTCCTTCTCCTCAGTATTTTTTCTTGGGCTATTCGGCCTTGCATTCCACCGAACCCATCTGCTATCCGCACTTTTATGTCTTGAAAGCATGATGCTAGCCCTATTCTTAGCACTCTCGACATGAAGCCTTCAACTAACCTCTATCAGCTTCTCATCTGCGCCCTTACTTCTTCTCGCCTTCTCGGCCTGCGAAGCAGGAGTTGGTCTCGCTCTAATAGTGGCCACAGCCCGCACCCATGGCTCAGATCACCTGCAAAACTTAAACCTCCTACAATGCTAAAAATCCTCATCCCAACAACCATATTAATTCTTACAACATGATTAACGCCCCCAAAATGGTTATGGCCCACTTCACTCCTCCACAGCCTCCTCATTGCCTTAGCCAGCCTCCTCTGACTAAAGAACACCTCCGAAACAGGGTGAACCTTCCTCAGCCCCTATCTAGCCACCGACCCCTTGTCAACCCCCCTGCTAATCTTATCCTGCTGACTCCTCCCTCTGATGATTTTAGCCAGTCAAAACCACACAACCCACGAACCAACCAACCGACAACGAATATACATCACCCTGCTTATTTCTCTACAGTTCTTCCTAATCCTTGCCTTTTCAGCCACAGAAATAATTCTATTCTACGTGATGTTTGAAGCTACCTTAATCCCAACCCTTATCCTCATTACTCGGTGGGGGAACCAGGCAGAACGACTCAACGCAGGCACATACTTTCTCTTCTACACACTAGCAGGCTCATTACCCCTATTAGTCGCCCTGCTCCTCCTACAGAACTCAAACGGATCATTATCCCTACTTACACTGGCCCACACAGCCCAACTAGAACTAACCTCCTACGCCGACAAGATCTGATGAGCAGGGTGTATCTTAGCCTTCTTGGTCAAAATACCCCTCTATGGCGTCCACCTCTGGCTGCCAAAAGCACACGTAGAAGCCCCAATTGCAGGATCCATAATCCTAGCCGCAGTCCTATTGAAACTAGGGGGATACGGTATAATACGAATCCTAGTAGTACTGAGCCCACTAACCAAAGAACTCAGCTACCCATTTATTGTGCTCGCCCTCTGGGGTGTAATTATAACCGGCTCCATCTGCATACGACAAACAGACCTAAAATCCCTAATCGCTTACTCATCCGTAAGCCACATGGGCCTAGTAGTTGGGGGTATTTTAATCCAAGCCCCCTGAGGATTTACCGGAGCACTAATCCTGATAATCGCCCATGGACTGACGTCCTCCGCTCTATTCTGCCTGGCCAACACTAACTATGAGCGCACACACAGCCGAACCATGCTACTTGCCCGAGGAATACAAATAATGCTCCCACTGATGACAGCCTGATGGTTTATCACAAGCCTCGCCAATCTTGCCCTCCCGCCCCTCCCCAACCTAATAGGGGAGCTAATAATCATTACCTCCCTATTCAACTGATCATCCTGGACTATTGGCTTAACAGGGTTGGGCACCCTAATTACTGCGGGCTACTCGCTATACATATTCCTCATAACCCAACGAGGACCGGCACCTAACCACCTAATGGCCTTAGAACCATCACACACTCGAGAACACCTCCTTATGGCCCTCCACTTAATCCCCTTAATCCTCCTCATCCTTAAACCCGAATTAATTTGAGGCTGAGCCGCCTGTAGGCATAGTTTAATCAAAACATTAGATTGTGATTCTAAAGACAAAAGTTAAAACCCTTTTGCCCACCGAAAGAGGCCCGCGGCACTGAAGACTGCTAATCCTCACCCCCTCGGTTGGACTCCGAGGCTCATTCAACCCCCGCTTTTAAAGGATAATAGTCATCCGTTGGTCTTAGGAACCAAAAACTCTTGGTGCAACTCCAAGTAAAAGCTATGCACCATACTACTTTAATTATAACATCCACTTTAATAATTATCCTCGCACTGCTCATTCACCCAGTCCTCACCACCCTCTCTCCAAAGCCAAAAAACCCAGACTGAGCACTAACCCAAGTAAAAACAGCAGTAAAGTACGCCTTCTTGGTTAGCCTCCTCCCCCTGTTCCTCCATCTCAATGAAGGCACCGAATCCATCGTTACCAGCCTAAACTGAATAAACACCCACACTTTTGATATTAACATTAGCCTTAAATTCGACTCGTACTCAATCATCTTCACCCCTATCGCACTCTACGTCACCTGGTCCATCTTAGAGTTCGCATCATGATATATGCACTCGGACCCGTTTATAAACCGATTCTTCAAATACCTACTAATTTTCCTCGTCGCAATAATCATCCTAGTCACCGCCAACAACATGTTTCAGCTCTTCATCGGCTGAGAGGGTGTTGGCATCATATCCTTTCTTCTTATTGGCTGATGATACGCACGAGCAGACGCCAACACAGCTGCCCTCCAAGCAGTCCTATACAACCGAGTCGGAGACATTGGACTAATTCTTGCCATAGCCTGAATGGCCACCCGCCTAAACTCATGAGAACTCCAACAAATCTTTTTCACCACAAAAGGCATGGACCTAACCCTTCCCCTCGTCGCCCTAATCCTGGCTGCAACTGGCAAATCAGCCCAATTTGGCCTACACCCTTGGCTTCCCTCCGCCATAGAGGGCCCCACGCCGGTCTCTGCCCTACTCCACTCTAGCACAATAGTTGTTGCAGGTATCTTCTTACTAATTCGAATCTCCCCCCTTCTAGAAAACAACCCATCAGCCCTCACACTCTGCTTATGCCTGGGAGCCTTGACCACCCTCTTTACTGCAACTTGTGCTCTCACCCAGAATGATATCAAAAAAATCGTTGCTTTTTCAACCTCTAGCCAACTAGGCTTAATAATAGTTACCATCGGACTAAACCAACCCCAACTTGCCTTCCTCCACATCTGCACTCATGCCTTTTTCAAGGCAATGCTCTTCCTCTGCTCCGGGGCAATTATCCACAGCCTGAACGACGAACAGGATATCCGAAAAATGGGGGGCATACACCACCTGGCCCCCCTCACCTCCTCATGCCTAACAATCGGCAGCCTGGCCCTAACCGGAACCCCCTTCTTAGCCGGCTTCTTCTCTAAAGATGCCATTATTGAATCCCTAAACACATCCCAACTAAACGCCTGAGCCCTTTGCCTCACCCTACTAGCAACCTCCTTCACAGCAGTCTACAGCCTACGAGTTGTGTTCTACGTCTCCATAGAACACCCCCGTTTCAACGCATTTTCCCCAATTAACGAAAACAACCCATCTGTAATTAACCCAATCAAACGACTAGCATGAGGCAGCATTGTTGCCGGCCTTTTAATTACCTCCAACCTTCTTCCAACAAAAACACCCATTATGTCAATACCTCTAATTACCAAACTTGCTGCTATTACCGTCACGATCTTAGGACTACTAATTGCCCTAGAACTTGCCTCTCTCACATCCAAACAACTCAAACCCGTACCCCACCTGACACCCCACCACTTCTCAAATATGCTCGGCTTTTTCCCAACCATCGTCCATCGAATCTCCCCCAAAATAAACCTCACACTAGGCCAAACACTGGCCAGCCAAACTATCGACCTCACTTGGTTAGAAAAAATTGGACCCAAAGCCACCACCAACCTTAACACCCCCCTAATCTCAACAATTAGCAACATCCAACAAGGGTCAATCAAAACCTACCTCGTCATCTTCCTCATTACCCTAACCCTATCACTCCTCGTTCTACTAACCTAACTGCCCGCAAGGCCCCCCGATCCAACCCCCGAACTAAATCCAACACAACAAACAACGTAAGCAATAAGACCCACGCCCCCACAAGCAGTACCGCCCCTCCGCTAGAATACATTAAAGACACCCCGTCCATATCTCCCCGAAACACCCCCTCTCAATCCAACTCACCAGAAACCCCCCACCAAACTTCCCCATCAAACCCCCCACTCATGTATAAGACTCCAAACACAAAGAAGAAGTAACCCATAAAAAATAGACCAGCCTGTCAGCCCGACGGTACCTCAGGATCTTTATCCGCAGACAATGCCGACGAATAAATAAACACAACCAACATTCCCCCCATGTAAATTATAAGTAAGACCAAGGACAAGAAAGCTCCCCCATGAAGCACCAACACCCCACAACAATAAAGTGCAAGCAACACTAAACTAAAAACCCCATAAAAAGGAGCAGGATTCATAGACAACACAATTATAGCAACCAGCATTCCCAATAAAAGAAAAACAAGCATATAAGACATAGTTTCTGCCCGGATTCTAACCAGGACCTATGGCGTGAAAAACCATCGTTGTTAATCAACTACAGAAACACCTAATGGCCAGCCTACGCAAAACCCACCCCCTCCTAAAAATCGCAAACGACATAGTGATTGACCTCCCAACCCCATCAAACATCTCCGCTTGATGGAACTTCGGCTCACTACTTGGATTATGCCTTATTTCACAAATCGTTACAGGCCTATTCCTTGCAATACACTACACATCCGACATTGCCACCGCCTTCTCCTCTGTTGCCCACATTTGCCGAGACGTCAACTACGGCTGACTAATCCGCAACCTTCACGCAAACGGCGCCTCATTTTTCTTTATCTGCCTTTATATGCACATTGGCCGAGGCCTCTATTATGGCTCCTACCTCAACAAAGAAACCTGAAATATTGGTGTCGTCCTGCTACTACTAGTAATAGCCACCGCCTTCGTAGGCTACGTCCTTCCATGAGGCCAAATATCCTTCTGAGGGGCCACAGTCATTACCAACCTACTCTCAGCCGTCCCCTATGTAGGCAACACACTAGTACAATGAGTATGAGGCGGCTTTTCAGTCGACAACGCCACCTTGACTCGATTCTTTGCCTTCCACTTCCTCCTTCCATTCATCGTTGCAGCAGCTGCCGTCGTCCACCTCATTTTCCTCCACGAAACCGGATCAAACAACCCCCTGGGACTAAACTCAGACGCAGACAAAATTCCATTCCACCCCTACTTCTCTTACAAAGACCTTCTAGGCTTCACAATTATACTCACAGCCCTAGCCACACTCGCCCTGTTCTCCCCAAACTACCTAGGAGACCCGGACAATTTCACGCCTGCCAACCCCCTGGTGACCCCCGCCCACATTAAGCCAGAGTGATACTTCCTCTTTGCCTACGCAATCTTACGATCCATTCCCAACAAACTGGGAGGAGTACTAGCCCTCCTTGCCTCAATCCTAATCCTTATAGTAGTCCCCTTCCTACACACCTCAAAACAACGAAGCCTTACCTTCCGCCCACTTACCCAAACGCTATTTTGAACCCTCATCGCCAACGTGGCAATCCTAACATGAATTGGAGGCATGCCCGTTGAACACCCGTACATCATTATTGGTCAGATTGCCTCAGTATTATACTTCTCCCTATTCCTGGTGTTCATACCAATAGCAGGCTGACTGGAAAACAAAATACTAAACTAATTAAGCACCAGTAGCTCAGTATCAGAGCGTCGGTCTTGTAAACCGAACGTCGAGGGTTAAAATCCCCCCTTGTGCTCAAAAAGAGAGGACTTCAACCCCCACCACTGGCTCCCAAAGCCAGCATTCTTAATTAAACTACTCTTTGACCAAGCCCCAGCAGGGTTTGGGGATAATACATATATGTATTATCCCCATTCATATATATTAAACATTCAATCCAATGTATATATACATATATGTATTATCCCCATTCATATATATTAAACATTCAATCCAATGTATATATACATATATGTATTATCCCCATTCATATATATTAAACATTCAATCCAATGTATATATACATATATGTATTATCCCCATTCATATATATTAAACATTAAGACACACAAATTAAGACCTACCACCAAACCCATCAGTCAAAGATATACCATGCATCAGCCCCCCGTCGAATACCAATAATTAATGTAGTAAGAACCGACCATCAGTTGATTTCTTAATGCATACTCTTAAAGATGAGGGACAAAAACTGTGGGGGTTTCACTTAGTGAACTATTCCTGGCATTTGGTTCCTACTTCAGGGCCATTAATTGGTTCACTCCTCACTCTTTCATCGACGCTGACATAAGTTATTGGTGGAGTACATATGGCGAGATAACCCCACATGCCGAGCGTTCTCTCCACAGGGGTCAGGTTTTTTTTTCTTCTTTTCCTTTCATTTGACACTTCAGAGTGCAGCGCGTCAACGAAAATCAAGGTTGAACATACCTTTTTGCATGTAAAATGGTTATGTAATGAATTAAAATACGAATAGAGAATTACATAACTGATATCAAGGACATAAGTATTATTATACTCCAACCCCCCATGATTTATCTCCCCCTTCACAATCAACAAATTTAAAAGTTTTTGCGTAAACCCCCCTACCCCCCTAAACTCCTGAAGACCCTGTCATCCTGAACCCCCCCAGAAACAGGAAAGGCCTTCGAGTTCAAACCGCCCGCCCATCAAAAATATATATTATAATATTATAATAATATAAATGTGT